TTATTAATATTTAAAAAAAAGGATTTCCTTTATAGTTGGGGTATGAACCCAAAAGCTTATTTTAGCTTATTTTTAATTTTTTTTTTATTATTTAATGAAATTTTATTAAAAATGGTTAAAATAAATAATTAAATTAATATTTACTTATATATATACATATATATATATTAAATTTTTAAATAATTAAGATTAATTAACAATTCATTAAATAATTAAAAAAATTAATATTAATTATATTAATATTTTGTAATTTAAATTAATTAAAATTGTTTAATTTCCAACTTAGTTTTTAATATGAATATTATGAAAAAAAAGGAAAAGAAATTATTCAAAATTTATTATTGTACATTAAATATTTTAATATATATATATATCTATATATTATATAATCTATAATAAAATATTTTATTATATATATATATATTATAACTTATAATAAAATATTTTATTATATATATATATATTATAGCTTATAATAAAAAATTTTATTATAAAAAAAAAAAAAAAAAAATTATATGTGAGAAATTATATATATAAATAAAAATTTTTATAGTTTGAATAATTTATTTAAAGTTTATTTTACATACAAATTTTAGTGTTGAATTTTATTTTATTTTAATAATAAATTTATTTATTTAAGTAGTAATTAATATTAAAAATATAAGTAATTAAGATTTAGTAATATTAAAATTAATAACAAATTTTGTGCCAGCAGTTGCGGTTAAACAAATATTAAATTAAATTTTATTAGTTAATTAATAAATATAATATTAATATAATGTAAAATTTAAATTATTAGGTGAAATTTTAATTTAATAAAAATTTATTTTATTTATATGATTTAATAAATTTTATAATAAACTAGGATTAGATACCCTATTATAAAAATTTTAAAATTAAATACTAAAATAGTAGATAATTATTTATTGAAACTTAAATAATTTGGCGGTATTTTAGTTCATTTAGAGGAATCTGTTTAATAATTGATAATCCACGAATAAATTTACTTAATTTAAAATTTTGTATATCGTTGTTAAAAAAATATTTTATAATAATAATAATATTTTAAAATTTAAATTAAAAATTAAATCAGATCAAGATGCAGATTATAATTAAGAATATAATGGATTACAATAATTTTTATTTAAATGAATATTAATTTGAAAAAATTAATTGAAAGTGGATTTAAATGTAATTTTATTTAATTTAATAAAATGATTTAAAATTAAAATATGTACATATTGCCCGTCGCTTTCATATGATTATAATAAAATAATATAAATTATATAATTTTATTTATAATAAAGTTGAAATAAGTCGTAACAAAGTAGAGGTACTGGAAAGTGTTTCTAGAAAGAACAAATTAGAGCTTGATTTAAAGTATTTCATTTACATTGAAAAGATATTAATAGTTTAATTAATTTGAAAGGGGTAAATTAATAAAATAATTATAATAAAAAAATTTTTAAATAATAAATATTAATATTTTAATGGGGGTTAAAGTATTTTAATAGAAAAAATTTAAAAATTTATAATGAATTAGTATTGTAAAAGAAATTTGAAATAGTTTAAATAATAATTTATGTAAAAGTATTTTTATTTTAAAGTATCTTGTGTATCAGAGTTTATTAATAAAGATTTTTAGAAAAAAAATTCTCGAATTTAAGAGAGATAATTAATTATTAAAGTTATTGTAGCATAAATATTTTAAATAATTAATTTGAAATGAAATGTTAATCGTTCTTAAATATATCTAGTTTTTTTAGAAAAAAATTTAATTTTTAATTTAAATAATATTTAATTAATTAATTAATTAAATATTATTTAAATTTTATATTTTAAGGGATAAGCTTTAATTTAGAAATATATAATAATTTTTTTTTATTAAATTGAAATTTATATAATTTATATTGTTAATTAATTTTAATTTATTATAAATAATTTCATAGAAAATAAAATTTAATTTTATAAATTTATATTTTTATAAAAAAATAAATTTTAAAAATAAAAATTTAGTTATAATGATAAAATTAGTATATAATTTTAATTATTTGGTTTTAATTATAATAATTAATTAAAAGGAATTCGGCAAAAATTTATATTCACTTGTTTATCAAAAACATGTCTTTTTGTTAATAATATAAAGTCTAATCTGCCCACTGATTAATAATTAAAGGGCTGCAGTATTTTGACTGTACAAAGGTAGCATAATCATTAGTCATTTAATTGATGACTTGTATGAAAGATTGGATGAAATATAAGCTGTCTCTTAATTAAATTATAAAATTTAATTTTTTAATTAAAAAGTTAAAATAAATTAAAAAGACGAGAAGACCCTATAGAGTTTTATAAATATTTATATTAAGATTATTTTATAAATAATATTTATTTTAATATGAGTATTTATTTTATTGGGGTGATAGAAAAATAAGAAAAACTTTTTTTAAAGATTAACATATATAAGTGAATAAATGATCCAATTTTATTGATTATAAGAAAAAATTACCTTAGGGATAACAGCGTAATTTTTTTTTTTAGTTCAAATAAAAAAAAGAGTTTGCGACCTCGATGTTGGATTAAGATAAAATTTAAATGCAGAAGTTTAAAATTTTTGATCTGTTCGATCATTAAAATCTTACATGATCTGAGTTCAAACCGGTGTAAGCCAGGTTGGTTTCTATCTTTTAAAAAATAAAATATTTTAGTACGAAAGGATTAAATATTTAAATTAAATTTATTTTTATGAATATTTTTAATAAAATTATAAAATAAAAATTAAATAGTTTATTTAAACTATTTTGGCAGAAAAATGTAATGGTTTTAGAAATCATAAATATATAATTAATTTATATAGGTAGTAATTTTATTATATGATATTTATTTAGTTATTATTGGTTTATTAATTTTAATTATTGGTGTTTTAATTGGTGTAGCTTTTTTAACATTATTAGAGCGTAAGGTTTTAGGTTATATTCAAATTCGTAAAGGTCCTAATAAATTAGGAGTTTTAGGAATTTTACAACCTTTTTCTGATGCTATTAAGTTATTTACTAAAGAACAAATTTATCCTAATTTTTCTAATTATATTATATATTATTTTTCTCCAGTAGTTGGGTTTATTTTATCTTTATTAATTTGAATGGTTATCCCTTATTATTTTAATTTAATTAGTTTTAATTTAGGGATTTTATTTATTTTATGTTGTTTAAGATTAGGAGTTTATACAGTAATGGTTGCTGGTTGATCTTCAAATTCTAATTACGCTTTATTAGGGGGTTTACGAGCTGTTGCTCAAACTATTTCTTATGAAGTTAGATTAGCTATAATTTTATTATCTAGAATTATTTTAATTATAGAATATAATTTGATTAGTTATATAATATATCAAAATATTATTTGATTTATGTTTTTAATATTTCCTTTAAGTTTATGTTGAGTTAGATCTATATTAGCTGAAACTAATCGTACTCCTTTTGATTTTGCAGAAGGAGAAAGAGAATTAGTATCTGGATTTAATGTAGAGTATAGAAGAGGTGGATTTGCCTTAATTTTTTTAGCTGAGTATTCAAGAATTCTATTTATAAGTTTATTTTTTGTTATTATTTATATAGGGGGTTTTAATTTAAGATTAATGTTTTATTTAAAGTTAGTTTTTATTTCTTTTTTGTTTATTTGAGTTCGGGGAACTTTACCTCGATATCGATATGATAAATTAATATACTTAGCTTGAAAAAGATATTTACCTGTTTCTTTAAATTTTATATTATTTTTTTTAGGTTTAAAAATTTTTTTAATATAATATTGATTAATTTTAGTATAAATTAATAGAATATTAATTCTTTCTTAAGTTTTCAAAACAAATGCTTTAACAAGCTCATTAATTAGTTAATTAATTTTAAAAATTAAATTATCTCAATATTTATTAATTAATGGATTAATAATAAAATAAGAAAAATAAAAAAAGGTTAATAATTGTCCTGTAATAATATAAGGGTCTTCAACAGGTCGGGCTCCAATTCAAGTTAAAAGAATAACTATTACAACATATGATCAAAATAAAATTTGATTGATAGGATAGAATTGAATTCCTTGAATTTTTTTATTATTTGTGAATGGAAGAATAATTAAAATTAGAATAGATATAATTAAAGCAATTACACCTCCTAATTTATTAGGAATTGATCGTAAAATTGCATAAGCAAATAAAAAATATCATTCTGGTTGAATATGTACTGGAGTTACTAATGGATTGGCTGGAATAAAATTATCAGGGTCTCCTAATAAGTAAGGATTAGTTAAAGTTAATATAATTAAAATAAATAATAATAAGATTATTCCAACTAAATCCTTATAGGTGAAAAATGGGTGAAAAGGAATTTTATCATAATTACTATTTAATCCTAGTGGATTATTAGATCCAGTTTGATGTAAAAATAATAAATGAATTATAGTTATTATTAAAATGATAAATGGTAATAAGAAATGAAATGTATAAAATCGTGTTAAAGTAGCATTATCTACAGCAAATCCACCTCAAATTCAATTTACTAATATAGTACCTAAATATGGAATTGCTGATAATAAATTAGTAATTACTGTTGCTCCTCAGAAAGATATTTGACCTCAAGGTAATACATATCCTATGAAAGCTGTTGCTATTAATAAAAATAGAATAACTACTCCTACCATTCATGTTTGTTTTAAATTAAATGATTCATAATAAATTCCTCGACCAATGTGTAAATAAATACAAATAAAGAAAAATGATGCTCCGTTAGCATGTAAAGTACGAATTAATCACCCATAGTTTACATTTCGACAAATATAATTAACTCTATAAAAAGCCAATTCAATATTAGCTGTATAATATATAGTTAAAAATAAACCTGTTAAGATTTGAATAATTAAACATGTAGCTAATAATGAACCAAAATTTCATCAATAAGAAATATTAGAGGGGGATGGTAGATCAATTAATGATCCATTTAAGATTTTAATAATAGGGTTTGTTTTTCGTAAAATTTTAAATTGATTTATCATTATATGGAATTATAAATTATTAATTAAAATTAGATCGAATAGGACCGTAAAAAATATTTGTGATTTTTACAACTCTAATTAATGTAATAAAGAGGTAAATAATTAGTATTGTTATAATTATAAAAGTTTGATTATTATAAAGTTTATTAAGATTTATTTTATTTTCATTATTAAAAAATATTTTTAAATTTAAAAAATTTTCTATATCTGAATTAAAAGATAAGTTTATTCAAAATAAATTATTATAAAAATAAATTTGAAATAAAATAATAATAAATAAAAATATAATAAATATTAATTTTATATTGAAAGAAGGTTTAAATAATTCATTAGATGCAATTCTTGATACATAAATGAATAGAACCAATAATCCTCCTATGAAGGTTAGGAATAAAATATAAGAAAATCAATAAGTTTTAATCAATATTCCAGATAATAAACAAATTAATAATGTTTGAAATAAAATTATTAATCCTATTGAAAGGGGGTTGATTATGAATAATATTAATAATGAGATTATTGAGATAAATATTGATAAAGTTAATTTAATAATTTCAAATCAGAGAATAGTTTAATAAAAATAATAATTTTGGAGATTATTGATAAAGATATTCTTTTTCTTTGAAGTTTTTAAAGTAATATACTTATTTTTGATTTACAAGACCAATATTTTTTTTAAATTATAAAAACTATTAATGATAATTTATATGTGAATAGGGTTTGTTTTTATAGTTATATTTATTGTGGGTAATTTAATTTTTGTTTTAAAACATAAGCATTTATTAATTGTATTATTAAGATTAGAGTTTATTGTTTTAAGAATTTTTTTTTTTTTATTAGTTTTTTTGAATTACATTAGTTCTGATTTATATTTATTAATAGTATTTTTAGTTTTTTCTGTTTGTGAAGGTGCTTTAGGTTTATCAATTTTAGTATCAATAATTCGTACTCATGGTAATGATTATTTTCAAGGATTTAATTTATTATAAATTAAAATAAAATATTTAAAATTAATGATAAAATTTTTAATAATAATAATTTTCATAATTCCTTTTTGTTTTATAAAAAATATATTTTGAATGGTTCAAATAATATTATTTTTAATGATATTTATATTTATAAATTTAACAATAAATATTATTTTATACAATAATTTAAGATATATAATGTCATGTGATATTATATCATATGGTTTAATTTTATTAAGAATTTGAATTTCTATTTTAATGATTATAGCTAGAGAAAATTTATTTAAATTAAATTTTTATGTTAATTTTTTTTTGTTTAATGTAATTTTTTTATTAATTATATTATATATAACTTTTTCTGTTATAAATATATTTATGTTTTATTTATTTTTTGAAGGTAGATTAATTCCTACTTTAATATTAATTATTGGGTGAGGATATCAACCTGAGCGTATTAAGGCAGGTATATATTTATTATTTTATACTTTATTTGTTTCTTTACCTTTATTAATAAGAATTTTTTATATTTTTAATGAAATAAATAGAGTTATAATTTATTTTTTAAAGTTTATAAATATAAATATTTATTTATTATATATTTGTATAATTATAGCTTTTTTAGTAAAGATACCTATATATTTTGTTCATTTATGATTACCTAAGGCTCATGTAGAAGCTTCTGTTTCAGGGTCTATAATTTTAGCTGGAATTATATTAAAGTTAGGGGGATATGGATTAATACGTTTAATAATTTTTTTACAAGAAATTAATTTAAAATTAAATTATATTAGAATTGTAATTAGAATAGTAGGGGGAGTATATATTAGATTAAAATGTTTTTGTCAATTAGATATTAAATCTTTAATTGCTTATTCATCTGTAGCTCATATAAGAATAGTGATTAGAGGGATTATAATTATAAATTATTGAGGTTTTATAGGTTCTTATATTATAATAATCGGTCATGGTTTATGTTCATCTGGGATATTTTGTTTGGCTAATATTAGTTATGAACGATTACATAGTCGTAGATTATATATTAATAAGGGAATAATAAATTTTATGCCTTCAATAAGATTGTGGTGATTCTTATTAATATCTTCAAATATAGCAGCTCCTCCAAGATTAAATTTAATAGGGGAAATTAGATTAATTAATAGTTTAATGAGTTGATCTTGAATTTCTATAATTATATTAATATTATTATCTTTTTTTAGAGCTGGTTATAGATTATATTTATATTCATATGTTCAACATGGTAAATATTATTCTGGTATTTATAGATATTATACGGGGGTTTCTCGAGAATATTTATTATTAATATTACATTGATTACCATTAAATATTATAGTAATTAAAATTGATTATTTAATGATTTGATTTTATTTAAATAATTTAATAAAAATATTGATTTGTGGTATCAAAAATATGAATTAATTTCATTTTAAATTATAAATAATATAAAATATTCTATTTGTTTTATTTCTTTTGTTTTTTTATTTATAATAATAATAATTAATTTTTTTATAATAATTTATTTTATTATAAATAATTTAGTAATTTTTTTAGAGTGAGAAGTTATTTCTTTTAATTCAATAAATATTGTTATTTCAATTTTATTAGATTGAATATCTTTATTATTTATAATATTTGTTTTTTTAATTTCTTCTGTGGTTATTTTTTATAGAAAAAGATATATAAGATCTGATTTAAATTTAAGACGATTTATTATTTTAGTTTTATTATTTGTAACTTCAATAATACTATTAATTATTAGTCCTAATATTATTAGTATTTTATTAGGGTGGGATGGATTAGGTTTAGTTTCTTATTTATTAGTTATTTATTATCAAAATTTAAAATCATATAATGCAGGGATGTTAACAGCATTATCTAATCGAATTGGAGATGTATTTATTTTAATAGTTATTTCATGAATAATAAATTATGGGAGATGAAATTATATTTTTTATTTAGAGTTTATAAATAATGATTGAGAAATAAAAATAATTAGAACAATAATTATTATAGCAGCTATAACAAAAAGAGCTCAAATTCCATTTAGATCTTGATTACCAGCTGCCATAGCAGCTCCAACTCCTGTTTCAGCTTTAGTTCATTCTTCTACACTAGTTACTGCTGGGGTATATTTATTAATTCGTTTTAATATATTATTATTAGATACTTTTTTTTTAAAGGTGTTATTATTATTATCTGGTTTAACTATATTTATAGCTGGTATTAGAGCTAATTATGAATTTGATTTAAAAAAGATTATTGCTTTATCTACATTAAGACAATTAGGTTTAATAATAAGAATTTTAAGAATAGGATTACCAGATTTAGCTTTTTTTCATTTATTAACTCATGCAATATTTAAGGCTTTATTATTTATATGTGCTGGTGTTATTATTCACATAATAAATGATATACAAGATATTCGTTTTATAGGAGGTATAAGAATATATATTCCTTTAACTAGTTTATGTATAAATATTTCTAATATAGCTTTATGTGGTATTCCTTTTTTAGCGGGGTTTTATTCTAAGGATTTAATTTTAGATTTAGTTAGTTTTAGAAATTTAAATTTAATAATTTTTTTTTTATATTATGTATCTACTGGATTAACTATATTTTATAGAGTACGATTAGTTATATATTTAATAATTAATGATTATAATTTAATAAGAATTTATAATTTATATGATGAAGATTTTACTATGTTGAAAAGAATGTTTGTTTTATTAAGTATAAGAATTATTAGTGGAAGATTTTTAAGATGAATGATTTTTTATTATCCTTATATAATTTATTTACCTTTTAATTTAAAAATGATAGTTATTTATGTTAGATTAATTGGAGCATTTTTAGGTTATTTAGTTAGAAATATACAAATTTATTCTGTAAATAAGTTTTTAATGGTTTATAATATAAGAAATTTTTTATGTATAATATGATTTATACCTAGATTAAGAACTTATGGTTTAAGATATAAAATTTTAAATTTTAGTCAAGTTTTATTAAAAACAATTGATATAGGATGAAGAGAAGTTTATAGAGGTTGAGGTTTAATTAGAATTATTAAAAAGTATTCTGTTTTTTATAATTTTTATCAAATAAATAATTTAAGTATTTATTTATTTAGATTTATATTATGAATTATAATTAGTTTATTAATATTATTATTGATATATTTAAATAGCTTATAAAATAGAGTATAATATTGAAGATATTAGGGAGATATATTTATCTTTAAATAAATATTTATAAAAAAAATTTTTTTATTTTTACAATGAAAATGTAAAGTTTTATTTAAACTATATAAACAATAGAAATATTAATGGAATTTAACCACTAAAAATTAAGTTAGCAGCTTAATTTTAATCTTTATATTTCTTATATATATATATATATATATATATATATATATATATTATTTAATTGGAATAAATAATTCAATTTTATCATTAACAGTGATATACCTCTATTTGGTTTCAATTAATAAATTTATAAATAAGGAGTAAATTAACTCATTCTTTTAAGTCGAAATTAAATGCAAAATTGCTTCTTATTTATTAAGATAAATTGAATCAAATTCAATATTTTTTGAATGCAAATCAAAAGTTTTTATAAACTATAATCCTAATTTTAAAATTTATAAATTATAAAAAAAAATTTTAATTTGTTCAATTTAATATGTTTTGATTTCATTCATGATATAAACCAACAATTAAAATAATAATAAAAAAAATTCTAATTTTTGTTCATAAAATAAAATTTACTATTTTAAATAGTGGGATAATAGGGAAAATTAAAGCAATTTCTACATCAAAAATTAAAAAAATAACTGTAATTAAGAAGAAATGTAAAGAAAAAGGAATTCGAGCATAGGATTTTGGGTCAAACCCACATTCAAATGGGGATGATTTTTCTCGATCTGAAAATGTTTTTTTGGAGAGAATAATAGATAAAAATATTAAGATGTTAGAAATAATTATGATTAATAAAAAAATATATGTTAATATAATAATTATTTATATTAAAATTGTTTTTAATCTTTTTGATTGGAAGTCAAATATACTAAATATATTATATAAATAATTAATTTCCTCATCAATAAATAGAAATATAAAGGAATAATCAAACTACGTCTACAAAATGTCAATATCATGCTGCAGCTTCAAATCCAAAATGATGATTTTTAGAAAAATGATTAAATAAATGACGAATTAAGCAAATTAATAAAAATAGTGTTCCAATAATAACATGTAATCCATGGAATCCAGTTGCTATAAAAAAAGTTGATCCATAAATACTATCAGCAATTGTAAAAGGTGCTTCAAAATATTCATAAGCTTGAAGAATGGTGAAATAAATACCAAGAGTAATAGTAATAAATAATCCTTGTGTAGTTTGAGAATTATTATTTTCTATTAGAGCATGATGAGCTCAAGTAACTGATACTCCTGAACTAATTAAAATAATAGTATTTAATAAAGGAATTTGGAAGGGATTAAAAGGTAAAATACTTATAGGAGGTCATATAGATCCAATTTCAATATTAGGGGATAAACTTCTATGGAAAAAAGCTCAAAAAAAAGATAAAAAGAAAAAAATTTCTGATACAATAAATAAAATTATACCTCAACGAAGACCTTTGGTAACTAAAATTGTATGTTTACCTTGGAGTGTTCCCTCTCGACAAACATCTCGTCATCATTGATATATTGTTAAAATAACAATTAAATATCCTAAAATAAGAAGATTTATATTAAAATTGTGGAATCATTTAACTATTCCTGTTACTAAAGTTATTGTACCTAAGGCTCCTGTTAAAGGTCAAGGTCTATAATCTACTAAATGAAATGGATGATTTATATTTTTCATTAATTTACTTCTCTAGAATATAAAGTTCTTAAAATTGCAATAACATATGATTGAATAATAGCAACTGCTGATTCTAAAATTAATAAAAGAATTTGAATTAAAACTAAGATTAAAATTATATAATAGTTTATACTAGGTCCTGTTCCTCTAAGAAGAGTTATTAATAAATGTCCTGCAATTATATTAGCTGTTAATCGAACAGCTAATGTTCCAGGTCGAATAATATTACTAATAGTTTCAATTAATACTATAAAAGGTATTAAAATTGAGGGAGTTCCTTGAGGAATTATATGAATAAATATGTGTTGGGAGTTATTAATTCATCCGTAAATTATAAATCTTAATCATAAAGGTAATGAAATAGATAAAGATAAAGTTAAGTGACTTGTTCTAGTAAAAATATAAGGAAATAATCCTAGAAAATTATTAAATAAAACAAATGAGAATATAGAAATGAAAATAAAAGTTGATCCTTGAAAATAATTATTTTTTAATAATGTTTTAAATTCATTATGTAATTTTTCTAAAATAAAATTTCAAAAAATATAATGTCGATTAGGAATTAATCAAAATGTATAAGGGATAAAAGCAATTCCTAATATAGTTCTAATTCAATTAAAGGGTAAATTAAATAAGTTTGTAGAGGGGTCAAAAATTGAAAATAAATTACTTATCATTTTCAGTTAAAGTTTTTTATCTTGAAAGAAGAAGAAATAATTTTTTTTTTTTGAGTATTATTAATATTATAAATATAATAATTTAAAATATTAAACATTAAAAAAATTATTAAAAAAAAAAAAAAAGAAATTAATCAATTAATAGGTATTATTTGAGGAATAAAAGAATATTGCTTAAGCAATAATTTAAATTTGACATATTTATGTTATAAATTTAACTAATTCTTTTCATTAGAAGTAATTGCTAATTTACTATAAAATGGTTTAAGAGACCAATACTTGCTTTCAGTCATCTAATGAAGAATAATTATTAATTCAATTAATAAAATTTTTAATTGAAATTCTTTCAATTACAATTGGTATAAAGCTATGATTTGCTCCACAAATTTCTGAGCATTGACCGAAAAAAATTCCGGGACGATTAATAAAAAAATTAGTTTGATTTAAACGACCTGGGTTTGCATCTACCTTTACCCCTAATGAAGGAACAGTTCAAGAATGGATAACATCAGTAGCAGTTACTATAATTCGAATTTGATTATTTATAGGTAAAACAATTCGATTATCTACATCTAATAATCGGAATCCATTATTATTTAAATCATTTGAGGGAATTATATATGAATCAAATTCAATATTGTGAAAATCTGAGTATTCATAACTTCAATATCATTGATGTCCAATTGATTTAAGAGTGATTAAAGGATTATTTAATTCATCTAATAAATATAATAATCGGAGGGATGGTAATGCAATAAAAATTAAAGTAATTGCAGGTAAAATAGTTCAGATTAATTCAATTATTTGTCCTTCTAATAAAAATCGATTAATATATTTATTAAATAAAAGACTAGTTATTAAATATCCTACAAGAATAGTAATTATGATTAAAATAATTAAAGTATGATCATGAAAAAAAATAATTTGTTCTATGAGAGGAGATGCTCTATTTTGTAAATTTAAATTTGATCAAGTTGCCATTTCTAAAAAAAGGTTAAAACCTTTATAAATGGGGTTTAAATCCATTACATATAATCTGCCATATTAGAAATTTCTTAAAATAGGGAGTTCATTATATGAATGTTCAGCTGGTGGAAAATTTTGATATCATTCAATAGAAGATGATAGATTTAATGAAAATAAAATAACTCGTTGGTTAATTATAGATTCTCAAATAATAATTAATATAAATATTACAGCTAGTAAAGAAATATAAGATCCTAATGATGAAATAATATTTCAAGAAATGTAAGAGTCAGGATAATCAGAATAACGACGAGGTATACCAGCTAGACCTAAAAAATGTTGAGGGAAGAAAGTTAAATTAACTCCAATAAATATAATAAAAAATTGAATTTTTAATATAAATGGATTTATACATAGTCCAGTAAATAAAGGATATCAGTGAATAAATCCTCCTATAATAGCAAATACAGCTCCTATTGATAGTACATAATGAAAATGTGCTACTACATAATAAGTGTCATGTAGAGTAATATCAATAGATGAGTTAGATAAAATTACTCCTGTTAATCCCCCTACTGTAAATAAAAATACAAATCCTAAACTTCATAAAATTGAAGGAGAATAATTAATTTGAGTTCCATGAAAAGTTGCTAATCAACTAAAAATTTTAATACCTGTTGGTACAGCAATAATTATAGTAGCAGAAGTAAAATAAGCTCGTGTATCAATATCTATACCTACTGTAAATATGTGATGAGCTCATACAATAAATCCTAATAATCCAATAGCTAATATAGCATAAATTATTCCTAAACATCCAAAGGTTTCCTTTTTACCACTTTCTTGTGAAATGATATGAGAAATTATACCAAATCCAGGTAAAATTAAAATATAAACTTCTGGGTGACCAAAAAATCAAAATAAGTGTTGATATAGAATAGGATCTCCACCACCAGCAGGATCAAAAAAGGATGTATTTAAATTTCGATCTGTTAAAAGTATAGTAATAGCACCTGCTAAAACAGGTAAAGAAAGAAGTAATAAGAATGCAGTAATTCCAACAGCTCAAATAAATAGTGGTATTTGATCAAATGATAGATTATTTAATCGTATATTAATAATTGTTGTAATAAAATTAATAGCTCCTAAAATTGATGAAATACCAGCTAAATGTAGGGAAAAAATGGCTAAATCTACTGATCTACCTCTATGAGCAATATTAGATGAAAGTGGGGGGTAAACTGTTCATCCAGTTCCTGCTCCATTTTCTACAATTCTTCTTGAAATAAGAAGAGTTAAAGAAGGGGGAAGGAGTCAAAAACTTATATTATTTATTCGGGGGAAAGCTATATCAGGAGCTCCTAATATAAGAGGTACTAATCAATTTCCAAATCCTCCAATTATAATAGGTATTACTATGAAGAAAATTATAATAAAAGCATGAGCTGTGACAATAGTATTATAAATTTGATCATCTCCAATTAGTGATCCTGGGTTTCCTAATTCAGCTCGAATTAATAGACTGAGTGAAGTTCCTACTATACCTGCTCAAATACCAAAAATAAAATATAATGTTCCAATATCTTTATGATTTGTTGAATAAAGTCATTTTCGCATTTTAATAAAATAAAAAAATAAAAATAATAAAATGGCTGAGGATAAGCGATAAATTGTAAATTTATTAACGAGAAATATATCTCTTTTATTAAAAAAAAAAGCTTTATATTCATTAATGATATAAAATTGCAAATTTTAAGGAGTAATTAATTATTACTAAGGCTTAAAGATTAATTACTTTATAAATAATTTTGAAGATTATTAGTTTATTTTAACTTAAAACCTTATAAATATAAGAAGGTTCTAAGAATTATTCCTGTTAATGAAAAAAAAGAAAAAATATTTATTAAAATAAATCTATTATTTTTAACATAAATTTTAAATCATTTCAATTTAAGATAATTAAATATAATAGCTGAATAGGTAATTCGAATATAGAAGAATAATATAATTAATCTTATTATAACTAAAATAAAAGTTAATAAATATATTTTATTTATAATTAAAAAATTAATAATAATTCATTTAGGAAGAAATCCGAGAAATGGGGGTAATCCTCCTAATGATATAAAATTAATTAATAAATTAATTTTAATTAGTGAATTTATATTATTAATAAATAATTGATTAATGTAAAATATATTTAATATTGAAAATAAAAAACATATAATACTAATTATGAAAGAATATATAAATAAATAAAAAATTCATAAATTTTCTCTAATAATAATAGATGATAGCATTCATCTTAAATTATTAATGGAGGAAAAAGTTATAATTTTTCGTAAAGAAGTTTGATTTAACCCTCCAATTGCTCCAATAATAGCATTGAGAATAATAATTATAATAATAAAATTTTTATTAAAATAATAAGATAAAATAATTATAGGGGTAATTTTTTGTCATGTTATAAGAATAAATCTGTTAAATCAAGATAATCCTTCAATAATATTAGGGAATCAAAAATGAAAAGGAGCAGATCCTATTTTTATTAATATTGAAGAATTTATTATAATTATAATAAAAAAATTTAATTCAAAATTTTTTATTAATATTATATTAATTAAAATAGAAAATAAAAAATTAATAGAAGCAATAGATTGGACTAAAAAATATTTTAATGATGCTTCTGTTGAGAATAGGTTTGAAGAATTAGAAATTAGGGGGATAAATCTTAATAGATTAATTTCTAATCCAATTCAACAACCTAATCATGAATTAGAAGAAATAGAAATCAAAGTTCTAAAAATTAAAATAAAAAAAAAAAATATTTTTGAGGAATTAAAATAAGGGTAAATTTAAAATATTATATAAATAAATAAAAGTATTATAAATACATTATAATAAAATATTATATTTTAGTGTAAGATGCACAATAGTTTTTGATACTATTAGATATAGTTTAATTCTATAAAATATAATAAAGGTAATTAAACATTACTTAATTTATCCTATCAGAATAATCCTTTAATCAGGCACT